AATTCTGTTAGTTCCACTTATGGAGTCTTGTTCTTGTTATAGAATATCAAAATGGATCCAATTTCTACCTATTATTATGATATTACGATCCAATGGGGTACCAAAAAAAGGAAATGGGTTCGAAATTCGATCTCCTCTCTATGAATGAGATAAAGACAGAATAATCAGAAGTAGTATAGAGTTTCCTTTTTTTTAACACACTCAATTTCATGTTCAAAAAAGAATTCGCGGATTCTTTTTGGTAGTCAGTGGAATTTATAGAATATGATTGAATTGCGTAATATAAATATAAAATATAATAAGAATAGTATTTATTGTATTTATTTTATTAAGTACATGCTGATACAGCTATCCATTTTATCCATATATCACATCTTTTATTGTAATTTCACTTGGGACAACATGAGTCACACTCCATAAAAATTTGTATTTTCTATTCAATATATTCAATGAAAAATTGAAACAGGAGGATTCTCTATAGGGATATGTACATAAGAGAGAGATCAGGTTTGGTATCTGGGTAACAATTTCTGTTCTGGGGTTTACATATACACATATATGTTATTATAATTGAAATTGAAAAGGATTTATTATTGAAAAAAAAAATGAATACTGATTAGTCATAAATTAGTCATAAATCAATTTGATTTTCTTTTGCCATTCAATGAAACAAAATTTCATTGGAGATAAAAATGGAGGAATCGTTCGCTAATTCAAAGTAAATTGTTAATGGTTCCAATTTGTCCTGAATTTTGCAGTCTGTGACCAGAAATCCATTTTTTCTACTCTCAATAGAAAAGAGAAGGGATTTTTTTAAGCGATGTATATTTTAAGATACAATCAATCGAAGAGAAGAATCTAAACTAGATCCAATAAAAAACAGGAATTTCTTTTTTGAAAAGGATAGGTACAATGGTATTCAAGATAAAAAAAGGAGTGAGTAATAGAATTAAGATAATATTTTTATCCATTTTGGACCGAATTTGGCGGCATGGCCAAGTGGTAAGGCGGGGGACTGCAAATCCTTTATCCCCAGTTCAAATCCGGGTGTCGCCTGATCAACAAAAGATTTTGTATTTCTTTCCTATCTTGTGCCGATCTAATTCGACGAATTATTGCTTCGCAAGAAGCAGAGGCAAAGGACTAAGTGGGCGTGTCAATACTCGATTTTGATAACCCATGGCGTAGGTTTTCTAAAAGACTGTCATTTTTTTTTCTCCAAATTTAGGTGTAGCCCAAATCGGTATCAATAGGGATGAAGCAACTCTCACTTATTAATTTAATGATTGACTCTCACCATTTATTTGATTCAATTGAAAAATCAAATAAATGGTGAGAGTCAATTCCGGGATTCAGAACTAAGGTCGGAAATCTCGGTATCCAAAGGTTCCTAAGGGACACTCTGTTTTTGCTACTAGAATTGAAGAAGAGATTATACGAAAGACTATAATAACAAGATCTCTTATATTAAAAGAGTAAAGGTTAAAATTGAAAAAAAAAAGAATGTATTAATTAATAGTGGTGGTGGGTTCTCCTGATTCTTTCACAGAAAGAAAGACAGTAAGCTTAGATCAAATAGGAAATAGAGGTATCTGATAGATAGTTATCTATCGTGATGGTATATTTTTATGCTTTTTGCTTAGTAAGGAAAGGCATTAATATCAAAACAAACAATAGGTCTTACTATTCTTACATGCTCCATATAGAAGCATTCCTTTGATATTTCCAAGGAAAAGGCGTGTGTATCATCGTATTTGTACTAAATGCTTCCTGATTTTACCAGAAACCCTAAAATATAGAAACTTGTTACGAGTGTATTCATTGAATTGGTTCATCAATAAATAGTCTTACCTATTTTGACTCTGCGCCATTGATTCCGCTATGATTATTAATCAATAATAGAATAATTCCTTCATAGAAATAGAGGACATAATTCACATGGATATAGTAAGTCTTGCTTGGGCTGCTTTAATGGTAGTCTTTACATTTTCCCTTTCACTTGTAGTATGGGGAAGGGGTGGACTCTAGGGCTGGGCACTACTAATTGCTCAATCGAATCGTATCAATTCTTTATTGATCATTTTGCGAAGCCCTAAAAAAAGAAAAATGTCTTCCAAATTGTACTGGAATACAGTAATGAATGATTACCATGCATGATAGGCGATTTTTTCCAACCTAATTTTTCCTAAATATTCTATTTTAGTGAATCAGCTCTTATCATAATTATGGATATTACAATAAGAAAAACTAATACTATTTTTTTTTTCTTTATTTATTTCCCTTTTTCTTTTACCTTTCTAAAAGAAAGTCGTTCTGCTATTACGACAATACATATTTTCTTTCTATCGGAAACGAAGCGATTAGTGATTGGCCAAAGAGATCCGACACATAATAAAATTAGATCTTTCTTCTGTTGAGCGATCCACATATCACACATTTAACATTTGTTTTAGACTACTAGAAAAGTTTTTATGCTTTTTTTGATTCATCTCATGTTTAAGCATGAAAAATGGACAGGGTCTGCTCTACTCCTTTTACAAATCCGAAGAAATTACTGTATAACTTAACTCCGCGGATCATCCGTTAATTGTTCAATCAATGACTTCTTGAGATGGGAAATCAAACTAAAAGAAATAGAGTGCTATCTATATGTACATCTAATATATGTACATACATATTGTAATTTGATCTATATATAATAATAATAAAAACAATACTATAGCTGGTGTGGTAGAAAGAACTATATATATAGTTCTTTCTACCACACCAGCTTAGATACTTACTACGATACTTCTGATTCCAGCCTAATCATTTCATTTAAGATTTAGAGTTTGAATCCCTTTCTTTCATTTCTTGAATCATCGATAAGAACTAATAATAATTCAAGTTTCATTCAAATTAATCATTTTGGCTGACTGTTTTTACATAGATGATAAGTAAAAAAGCAGTAGGAACTAGAATGAACAGTGCAGTAGCAATAAGTGCGAGAATATTGACTTCCATAATCTAATCTTCTTTTGTTTCGCAATAACTCGGGATCTAATCCCATAGAGATGATAAATTTGACTCCTGCAAATTCAACGGGATTAATTGCATCCCGATGATACTGAATCAGATCAATATTATGAATAACAATTTCTGATCTATCAAATCAATTCATCGTCGAAAATTCAATAATATAGTAAATAATATAGTAAATAATATAGTAGTAGTATAACATAGAAAGGAAAGATCTTTTATCATACTAAATCAAAAATGATATTTTTGATTTGATCAGAAATACATATCAATCATTAGATTTTCATACCCTTTTTCCACTTTTTCTTTTCTATAACATAACCTATTAGCTATCTTCTTTATACAACTTCCCTACTTAATACATACATATACATAGAATTATGTACATAAAATTATGAGGTATCATATGACTGGTATTGTCTGGGTCATACACAGATACAAACAGTATAAGTGAGATGGAAAAATAAAGGATTTAGTATAAAAAATCAAATATTCGAACAAAAAATACTGAATATAGCAATACTACCGATTGTACCAATCGACATATGTCTCTCCCTTATCAATCAGTACTAGGGAAAGAACTAGGAAAAGAAATGGAAATTCCTATATTTATCTGATGATAAATGCGAAACAAAAGAAAAAAAATTCCCCTCCCCGCACCGGGGATTCGATTCGGCTCCCCCTCTTCCCTTTCGCGAAAAATAGAGAAATGAATTGAGAAATTCATCGGATCCTAGTTCGGGACTGACGGGGCTCGAACCCGCAGCTTCCGCCTTGACAGGGCGGTGCTCTGACCAATTGAACTACAATCCCAGCAAGGTGTATAGCATACATATTCTTATGGTTTCATAAGAATTGTCATGTTGTAACGTAACAGATACACGAATGATATAGTGATATCATATCCACATAAACACGGGCTTTAGCGAGAGTGCCGCGGATTATTAGTAACTAGTGATTCTTTTTTTTTATTGTTAAAAGTGGATAATCAACCTTTCAATGAGATGAGAAAAAAATATAAATAGAGCAAAAAATTGACCCTTTTCCTTCATTTCTTTGGTTATATTATACTCATGGAGCGGTGATTTTTTGGGCCGAGCTGGATTTGAACCAGCGTAGACATGTCGCCAACGAATTTACAGTCCGTCCCCATTAACCGCTCGGGCATCGACCCAGGAAGAATTCATTCTAGGCTTATTGATAATCCATGATCAACTTCCTTTTGTAGTACCCTACCCCCAGGGGAAGTCGAATCCCCGTTGCCTCCTTGAAAGAGAGATGTCCTAAACCACTAGACGATGGGGGCATATCCGCCCGACCGTCATCATACTATGATGATAGTATGAACAGTTTTGGGGAATTGTCAATATAATCTAATGGTATGGCTAGATCCGAAGAGTCTTTCTATGTTATGATTCTATAGAATCATAACATTTTTTGGGGGGGTTGATGCTTCATTCATGAAGCATCCCATACTATTCGATATAACGAAAGGAAGTATAGGATTTCTTCAGTTCAGGCAATGGTTAGCCGGACAGAAAAAAGGGGTAGGGGAGGTAAAACCCCATTTAGTTTCATTTCATTTATTTTCTTCCATTTTCACTCATTGCTTCGTTTATCATTGAGATGCAATATAATATGCCTATCACTATCTCGCACTAAGCCATAAAATGTAAAAACGAGAAAAATTTTACCCACTTTCTAGGTAAATACAAATTTTTTGTCCATTATGAGTCTACTGCATATATGTATATATGTAGTAGACTCATAATATAAAATGGCTAATTCATGAATTGAATAGGGCCCTTTTAACTCAGTGGTAGAGTAACGCCATGGTAAGGCGTAAGTCATCGGTTCAAATCCGATAAAGGGCTTTTTCATGAAAATCAAGTCTTAGTCTTCTTTTTTTTTTCAGCGGATAATACGGATAGTGTTAATATTAAAAAAATGTAAGTGGACCTGACCCCTTGAATCATGACTAT